ATCTGCGACTTTATGAAATGGAGATATTTTGACAATTTTTATGACTTAGAATAGAAAATCTCGTCAGGATGACACCCCCCCCTAATTTTGGCTAAAATCATGATAATATAGAGATCTACAATTCTTTTTGCAGCTAAATGAAACCTATCCTGAAATATTATAAAGGAATAAAAATAACAACCAATTTTTAAGGTAAATCGGTAAATTTAAGCAAATATTCTTGCAAAATAAGAGAGATTTTCAATGCCCCCTTTTCGGCTATCTATCATTGCCTCGACTCGCACAGAAGATTATGCAGAAAGGAAATATTTCTGCCCTCAGGAAAGAATTTTACGCCTATCTATACTCGCTCGGCACAAGACTTGACAGCGCATTCCAAAAAAGCGCTGTCTGCTCTTTCTCCACTTACATTTTCTTTTATGGGACGTAATCCATTCCATTTAGTAGAATTTAGCCCTTGACCTTTAACTGGGTCTATAGGGGCTCTTTTTTTAACAACAGGTTTAGCTGGTTGATTTCACGGTTATGGTTATACAACAATAATTATCGGTCTCGTTTTAATTTCCATTACAATGGTTCAGTGATGACGAGATGTGGTTCGGGAATCAACTTATCAAGGATATCACACAATTCAGGTCTCAAAAGGACTTCGTTGGGGGATAATCCTATTTATCGCTTCTGAGGTTTGTTTCTTCTTTGCCTTCTTTTGAGCCTACTTTCACAGAAGTTTAGCTCCTAGTCCAGAATTAGGTTCTTGTTGACCTCCTGCAGGGATTACACCTTTAAATCCTTTTGAAGTTCCGTTGCTTAACACAGGAGTCCTGTTGGCTTCTGGTGTGACAGTTACATGAGCTCATCATAGTTTGATAGAAGGAGATGGAGCTGGCGGTCTTCAAGGTTTAGCAGCTACTGTAGCTTTGGGTGGTTACTTTACTTTCCTACAAGGAGGAGAATATTACGAGGCTTCATTTACTATTGCAGATGGGGCTTATGGATCCACATTTTTTGTTGCAACTGGATTCCATGGACTACATGTATTAATTGGTAGCACCTTCTTACTTGTCTGTCTTGCACGTGCTTGATTACAGCATTTTTCTACCGGTCACCACTTTGGATTTGAAGCGGCTGCGTGATATTGACATTTTGTGGATGTAGTATGGCTTTTCCTATATTTATCAATCTATTGATGAGGCTGTTAGAATTATATAAATGTCTTTAAAATATTCTTAGATAACTAGAATAGTGCCAGACTTTTAATCTGGAAACGGCATTCAACCTGAAGTGCCTCTAAGAGTATGAAGTTAATCATTAGACTTAATACTTTAAATTAAAAGATCTGACTTGCATTCAGAAAATAGGCTAATTTTATGCCTTTAGGTCAGTTATAAAGGTACAAAAAACGAGAAATTTGTATGCGGTTTCGGCCCGTAAATTGGGGGTGTAAGTCCCTCTTTGTACTTACCTATAAGTGGAGGCCAAGGATGAGGCGCCTAGCTGTTAATTAGGAGATTGTAAAGAAGATTACTCACTTAGCCAGTACTACGCCGGATGAACGGAAATCATTGATGTTGATTATCATGGGATTATGTGGATCTCTAGTACTATATGTTAAGAACAATTATAAGAACTACTGTAGCGGGAGTTATTTCCATTGTTGTGATAACCCTAGGTTGGGTTTTAGCAAAGCGAGCAATTAGGGACCGTGAAAAAAGATCCCCATTCGAGTGTGGGTTTGATCCAATTAAATCAGCTCGTTTACCTTTTTCTTTACGATTCTTTTTGTTGGCAATCATTTTTCTTATTTTTGATGTAGAAATTGTACTTCTTTTTCCAGCTCTAGCAATAATGATAAGTGGATTTAGTATGCAGGTAGTATTCGGTACTTTTCTATTTCTCGTTATTTTAATTTTAGGGCTATTCCATGAGTGAAATGAAGGCTCATTAGACTGAGCTCAATAATAATAGAAAAAACTTGGAGTAAAACAGGGCTGCTAACTTTGTTTTGGGTAATTCGATTTTATCCTTTTTCTTATGTTTTCAAACTTGCCTTTTAGATATATATTCGTTTTTACAATGATAAGGGGGACTCTGTTTTCTGTTTCTTCGTCCCACTGACTAGGAATTTGAGCTGGTTTAGAAATCAATTTAATTGGATTCTTACCATTATTAGTTTACCAAAAAAGAATAGCAGAAAGGGAATCGGCGGTGAAATATTTTGTTGTGCAAGCTTTAGGATCCAGCTTATTAATGTTTGGTAGTCTAAGTTCATACTCTCTTTCTTTTAGTTGGGATATCAGAACTGTTAGCAGGTACTATGTCATTACTATTTTTGCTCTTTCTTGTGGGCTGTGTATAAAGATGGGATTGTTTCCTTTCCATTTTTGACTCCCTAGGGTAATGGCTGGACTCCCATGGATTTCCTGTTTACTCTTAGCCACATGGCAAAAATTTGCACCTATCTTTCTTATAAGATCCTTATTAGATGTAAATCTCGCTTACTGAGCTATTTTAGTTATCTCTCTTATATGTGCTGGATCTAGACTTATAGGAGGCGTAGGGGGTATAAATCAAACACAAATTCGAGCACTCTTAGCCTACTCTTCTATTGGCCATTTAGGCTGAATTGTATTCTCAGTTCTATATAGGGATTGGGCAATAAAAGTGTACTTAGTAATTTACGTTTTTGTTTCCATTTGCATTTTTTCTAGTCTATGGTATATAGATCTAAGAAATATGAAGAGATTAGTAAAATTTAATCAAAAAAAATCTTTGGAAATAGGAATTATAATCATACTAATGTCTTTAGGAGGATTACCGCCTCTTTTAGGCTTTGTCTCAAAATGACTGGTAATTTCAGTCTCAATGAGAAGAGCTCTCTGAGGCGTTCTCTTTTTTCTTATTCTAGGGTCCCTTTTAAGGCTCTTTTACTATCTGAGTTTGTTTTTTTCAATATTCCTGATAGAAACGAGAAAATCTTTTTTAGTTTTAAAAACAAATATGAAGCTAATAATGTTAATTAATAGAATTATTGTTTTAAATCTCATTGGTGGTTTATTATTAATTATAAGCGGTACACTTATAAGACTTTAAAGAAAAATGCGTTGATTGTTTTCTACAAACCATAAAGATATTGGTACGCTATACATTTTATTTGGTATATGATCTGGGTTAGTTGGAACTGCCCTTAGTCTTCTAATTCGAGCTGAACTTGGGCAACCAGGAGCTCTACTAGGGGATGATCAACTATACAATGTAATTGTTACGGCTCATGCTTTCGTTATAATTTTCTTCCTGGTTATGCCAATGATAATTGGTGGATTTGGAAATTGATTAGTCCCATTAATATTAGGAGCTCCTGACATAGCTTTCCCTCGTTTAAATAATATGAGGTTCTGATTGCTGCCTCCTGCCTTGCTGCTTTTACTATCATCAGCTGCTGTAGAAAGCGGAGTTGGTACAGGTTGAACAGTTTATCCTCCTCTGGCCGGAAATTTGGCTCATGCTGGTGGATCAGTAGATTTAGCAATTTTCTCTTTACACTTAGCAGGTGTTTCATCTATTCTAGGAGCAGTTAACTTTATTACTACAATTATCAACATACGATGACGAGGTATGCAGTTTGAACGACTCCCTCTTTTTGTTTGATCTGTTAAAATTACAGCTGTTTTATTACTTCTCTCCCTTCCTGTATTGGCTGGAGCTATCACGATGCTTTTAACAGATCGAAATTTTAACACTGCATTCTTTGACCCTGCAGGAGGTGGAGACCCTATTTTATACCAACACCTGTTTTGATTCTTTGGACATCCAGAAGTTTATATTTTAATTCTACCAGGATTCGGAATAATTTCTCACATTGTTAGTCATTATTCATCAAAAAAAGAAACTTTTGGAACCTTAGGGATAATTTATGCTATGTTAGCTATTGGAGTCTTAGGATTTATTGTATGGGCTCATCATATGTTCACAGTTGGGATAGATGTTGATACACGTGCTTATTTTACAGCAGCTACTATAATTATTGCTGTTCCAACGGGAATTAAAGTATTTAGTTGATTAGCTACAATTCACGGTGCTAAAATTAAATATGAAACTCCGATGCTTTGGGCATTAGGATTTATTTTCCTATTCACAGTTGGAGGTCTAACTGGAATTGTACTATCTAATTCTTCATTAGATATTATGCTTCATGATACTTATTATGTAGTAGCCCATTTTCACTACGTTTTATCTATGGGTGCTGTGTTTGCTCTCTTTGGTGCTTTTAATTACTGATTCCCGCTACTAAGTGGAGTTACTTTACATAGTCGATGAACTAAAGCTCATTTCTATATTATGTTCATTGGTGTTAATGTCACTTTCTTTCCTCAACACTTTTTAGGTCTAAGTGGAATGCCTCGACGATATTCTGATTATCCAGACTGCTATACTAAATGAAATGTAATCTCTTCAATTGGATCTATGATTTCATTTGTAGCTGTCTTATATTTTATAGTAATTGTCTGAGAAGCCCTAGTTTCCCAACGAAGTGTTATTTGAAGAACACACTTAAGAACTGCTTTAGAATGAGATAACATTTTACCAGCTGACTTCCATAATTCGGCTGAAACAGGAGCCTTAGTAGCTAGTTAATAGTATTTTATAAGATATGAGTCTATGAGGACAATTAGGATTCCAAGATGCAGCTTCTCCTTTAATAGAAGAGCTTATTTTCTTCCATGATCATGCAATGATAATCTTAGTTATAATTATTAGCTTAGTAGGCTATGCCGCCGTATCATTAATGGTCAATAAATATACTTGCCGATCTCTTGTAGAAGGTCAAGAAATTGAAACTATTTGAACTATTATTCCTGCTGTAATTTTAGTTTTCTTAGCTCTCCCCTCTCTACGACTATTATATCTATTAGATGAAGTAGGGGATTGTAATTTAACTGTTAAAAGAATCGGTCATCAGTGGTACTGAAGTTATGAATATTCTGATTTCTTAAATATTGAATTTGACTCATATATAGTACCAACAAATGAGCTAGAGAAGGGTGATTTTCGGCTACTTGAGGTAGACCACCGTGTAGTCTTGCCCACTCAAACTGATATCCGTGTCTTAGTAACATCTGCAGATGTTATTCACTCATGAACAGTGCCTTCCCTAGGTGTTAAAGCAGATGCAATTCCAGGTCGATTAAATCAGCTAAGTTTCTTCATTAAGTACCCTGGTGTATTTTATGGTCAATGTTCTGAAATTTGCGGTGCAAACCATTCTTTCATGCCTATCGTAGTAGAAGCTATTCCACTGGAAAATTTCATGGAATGAGTTGTTAACATATCTGAATAAAAAGTTAGTTAAAAAATAATATTAGGTTGTCAGCCTAGTGTTACTAATCAAATTTAGTACTTTTTAATGCCTCAATTATCCCCTCTAAATTGAATTTTTTTATTTTTACTATTTTGAACTGCTGTGTTAACTATATCTATTATCTTATGGTGAAGAAGTAAGGTTTACTACCGAAGAAGTACTTCTGCTTCTGCAACCTTTAAAGGAAATAAATGAAATTGATAAAGAATGCTTGTTGATATTTTCTCCTCATTTGATGATAATAACCAAGTTTTTATATCCCTTTATGGATTGATATGATTATTCTCTCTTGTAACTATTTTAGTATTTAGTTCTTCATACTGAGTAATGGCTCCGCGCTGAGTTTCAATTACAATAACTTTTAAAGACACTGTCTCATCTCAGATTTTCCGTTCTTTTGGTCTTAATCTAGGAGGGTTTATTAATGTAGTTAGTGGTCTATTTTTATTTTTAATTGTTATGAATTTAAGTGGTTTAATCCCTTATGTTTTTAGCCCAACAAGTCATTTAGCTATTTCGCTCTCTTTAGGACTACCATTATGACTTTCTCTTATCATCTCAGCTGTTTTTTTTAACCCTAGCTCCGTTGTAGCTGGACTTCTTCCTATAGGAGCTCCCGCCCCCTTAAACCCATTCCTTGTTATTATTGAGACTGTAAGAATCATAGTGCGTCCTATTACTCTTTCAGTTCGATTAACTGCCAACATAAGAGCCGGGCACATTGTTTTAACCTTAATTGGTAATTACCTTACTGCAAGTTTCTTTATATCTTCTATATTTTCGATGTTGCTATTAATTAGCATTCAAGTGTTCTATACAATCTTTGAATTTGGGATTAGTGTAATTCAAGCATACATTTTTTGTTTGTTAATTACATTATATTCTGATGAGCATCCTCATTAATTATTAACATGTAATTATATAATATGCACTATGTATAAAAATTAATTGTAAAAGAATCATTCATTCATTTCTGGGGTATGAACCCAGCAGCTTATAATTTAGCTTATTTTACATACCATTAATGTACGTTTGTTGGGGAAACTTAATTCCGTTAATAGATCTACAGTCTACCACCTACATCTCGGCCACCGAACAAAACTCACTAGGAATATAAGTTCCTTTTTCGAATTTGCAATTCAATGTTTTCAATAAACTATAGTGGGCCAAGATCTAAAAAATTATATTTTATTGTAAGCTTTGAAGGCTCATAGTTTTATTAACTTAAGATCTTACCAGAAGGATATGATCCTTTCCTAAGAAATCAAAATTCTTCGTGCCCTAACACCGCTTTGTAATTCTAGTGTTCAATACCTTCTTTAAAACATTTTAATCTTTCTGCTTGGAAGGCAACTGTACTAATCATACTCAGAAGGTATATTCCTAATAAACTACTTTATTCCTTTAGAATGAAAATCTAATGTGCTAAACATAACACCATAGGAACCACAAGTTACCACTTATAACATTTATTATAAAATCTTAAGATTGGTTAACATATATTAATTAAATACGAGAGTAACCGTAAAGAAATTTTTCTAACGTAAAGCTTGGCTCTGACTTATATGTACGACGAAGATAAGGAAATACACATGGCACTTTTCTGTAGAGGTGAGGATAAATAACACAAGAATTTAAATACAAAATCTAAATTCTTTTGTTCCCATTAGTATTATAAATTGTATTATGCTTTGTTACGTCCCACTAACACCAGTGATTAATATTAAATTAAAAGCGTAAGCTTGACTTAGGCTAATCCAGAAGGTCTGGTTAACTTGGTGCCAGCATCCGCGGTTATACCAAGAAGACCGAGTTGTACTTAATACGGTGAAAAGACAGTTAGGCATATAATCTGCTATTAGATTTTCCATTTAAGGGTGCAATCTGAATTTGGATAAAAATTCTGTAAATAGCATATAAGCTGAGGCTGTGAAGATCTAGAGGGAAACTAGGATTAGATACCCTATTATTCTTGATAGTAAACTGAAATTATTATATCTACCAGAGTACTACGAAAAATAATAAAATTTAAAACTCAAAGGGCTTGGCGGTGCTTTAGACCACTTAGGGGAACCTGTCTCATAATCGACAATCCACGAGATACCCCACCTTTACTTGCTTTCAGTATGTATACCGTCGTCGGCAGGTAACTTTTAAGAAATAAGAAGTTAGCAAAATAAGACAATATAGTTCAATTATCTACTACGTCAGATCATGGTGCAGCTAATGTAAAGGAGAGGATGGGTTACAATTAAAATTCATAACTACGAAAGAGAACAAGAATTATTTTCTCGGAAGGAGGACTTAAAAGTAAATGTAATTAGATAAATTCATTGAATAAGGCTCTGAAGCGTGCACACATCGCCCGTCGCTCTCGTTGAAAAATGAGATAAGTCGTAACATAGTAGGAGTAATGGAAATTGCTCCTTGCTGAAAAAATATAGCATAGTTTAATGCATCTCACTTACACTGAGAACATGCTGAAGCATCAGCTGTTTTTAGCCAAAAACTGAAAGTAAAATACAATTAAGAATCTCTATTTATAACTAATAGAAACATCCATAATTTAAGTAAAGGTGATTAAACCTTAATTAATACACTCATAACATAAGTACTGTCAAGGAATAAATTTAATTGTTTTCTAGTAGAGATATATTCTCGTACCTTTTGTATCATGGCTTAGCTAGATTTATCAACTAAATAATTTATCTAGAAAATTAATGAGCGACTCTATTTTTCTTTTTAGAGAATTAAAAGTAGGTGTGGCAAAACCTTTTTTAAAATTTAGAGTAGAAATGAAATTTTATCCGCATTAATTGATAGCTAGTTTTCTCCTAAAGGCATAGAAGTGCTCTCAACTTTATAAATAATTATAGAAACTTGTATTAAATTATTATTTTGTTGATTTAGCTTCTTGAGGATTAGCTCGAGAAGCACACTTAGAACGTTACATGTAAATCTTAAATTAAATTTAGGCTTGAAAGTAGCCTATATCTTGAGTTTGTTATAAATCATTGAACCATATGTAAGAAATAATTTATCTGTAAAAATTTAAGGAGAAAGATCTTGTAAACTGTATTAAGATATATAAATGCTAAGATGAGTATTAATAAATATTATACACACTAATAAGAAGTAAAATATAGTACTTAAATAAATATAATCAAATGAAATCTATAAAAGGAACTCGGCAAACTTATTTGCTCCGCCTGTTTATCAAAAACATGGCTCTGTGAATAATGTAAATACAGAGTCGGACCTGCCCAGTGAAGAATTTTTAACGGCCGCGGTACTCTGACCGTGCAAAGGTAGCATAATCATTTGCCCTATAATTGAGGGCTAGTATGAATGGTTTGACGTGAGCAAAGCTGTCTCTTTTAGATTAAGTAGAACTTAACTTACAGGTGAAGATGCCTGTATTAAATTGATAGACAAGAAGACCCTATCGAGCTTTAAAGAAATATTTAGAATAAAATCGCCTAGCGTAAAGGACATTTAACTGGATAAGATTTTGGTTGGGGCGACTAAGGAATAAAAAAAGCTTCCTCTATTTTAAAAGTGCTTTACAAGCAGTGATCCAAATTTATTGATCAAAGAAATTAGTTACCGTAGGGATAACAGCATAATCTTTTTTGAGAGCTCATATCGAAAAAAAGGTTTGTGACCTCGATGTTGGACTAGAGTTTCCGAAAGATGCAGAAGTCTTTGAAGGTTGGTCTGTTCGACCATTAAAACTCTACATGATCTGAGTTCAGACCGGCGTGAGCCAGGTCAGTTTCTATCTTCAATTATTTTAAACCTAAGCTTAGTACGAAAGGACCAGCTTAGGAGAATTATTTTTAACAATGATATAATATAATGATAATATAAAAAATACACCACCAGATTAGCAAAGTTAATGCAATTGACTTAGGATCAATAGACATAGGTGAAACCCCTTTATTTGGTACATGGTTACATAAAGGTGGCAGAATAAGTGCATTAGGTTTAAGCCCTAAACATGAAGATGAAATCTCTTTCCTTTATATATGTATCTATCTCTTATTTCTTGTTTATTCTCATATGTCTGCATTTTATTAGCAGTTGCCTTTTTTACTCTTTTAGAACGAAAAGGTTTGAGGTATATCCAGATTCGAAAAGGACCTAATAAGGTTGGATTAGCGGGTCTTCCTCAGCCAATTGCTGACGCGGCGAAATTATTAACGAAAGAGATTGCAAAACCCACTATGGCTAACTATTCTCCCTATTTTATTGCCCCTATTTTCAGCTTCATTCTAGCTCTGTTATTATGACAATTATACCCTAGATCGTATTCCTTAGGTTACTTTAAATGAGGTATTCTATTTTTCTTGTGTGTTTCCGCCTTAAATGTTTATGGTACTCTGCTTGCAGGATGATCTTCAAATTCCAAATATGCTTTATTAGGGAGGTTACGAGCGATTGCTCAAACTATTTCCTACGAGGTAAGTATAGCCCTCATTTTATTGTTTCCTCTGTTTATTATTGGAAGATTTAGTTTTATTGAAATCAAGGAAAGTCAAAATCTAATTTGACTGGGATTTTTAATGCTGCCTGTCTCTTTTATTTGATACACTACTTGTGTTGCAGAAACAAATCGTGCACCATTTGATTTTGCTGAAGGAGAGTCTGAATTAGTTTCAGGATTTAATATTGAATACGGGGCTGCCGGGTTCGCTTTAATTTTCTTAGCAGAATATGCTAACATTTTAGTAATGAGTCTGTTCTCAGCTTTGTTATTTTTTGGGGCTGAAAATTTCATCTTTATTTCAAATGATATTGTTTTTATAATGAAAGTCTTGTTTTTTGCTTTTGCTTTCATTTGAGTTCGAGGTAGATATCCTCGATTCCGCTATGACCTGCTAATGGGATTAACCTGAAAGGGATTTCTACCGGCAGCTTTAGCTCTACTAATAATTGTATTAGTATTATCCTATCTAAGTTTCTTTTAGGTAGCCTACGGAGTTGTAGTTTAATTAAAATACTAGCATTGGGAGCTAGTGATTAGGTACTAATCCTACGCTCTGAAATAATGAGCGCAATCATACTCTTTTCTGTTACTGTTTCGATTTTGCTTTTGCTTCCCCTAATAGCTCAACCATTAAGATTAGGTTTAGTAATTATACTTATAACATTAATAATGTGCTGTCTAAGGGCTCTACTGATTTCATCCTGATACGGATATATTTTATTTCTTATTTACGTGGGGGGACTTCTGGTAATATTTGCATATGTAGCAGCGTTATCTCCTAATGTCTTATTTAGAGGAGGCTATCCTATAATTCTTTTTACTCTGATAATTCCATTACTTTTTGTTATTTTCTACTACTATCCATTTATCGACTTAAATTCTTTAAGGTACGCCAATTTATACAGAAGCTATAGGAATTTAAAGACCTATGGTACTGAGCTGGTCTCTCCAGATATAATTTCAGTGTTAATTGGTTTAGGTCTAATTTTATTGATTAATTTGGTCGTGGTCGTAAAAATCTGTTATTATCAGCATGCATCTCTCCGCCCATTCAAAGAAGCAAATGACTAACACCTATTCATGCGGAGACCTATTCGAAAAACTCACCCAATTTTAAAAATAGTAAATGGTGCGGTGGTTGACCTTCCGGCACCATCTAATTTGTCTGTTTGATGAAACTTCGGTTCCTTATTAGGCTTATGTTTAGGAATTCAGATCTTAACTGGACTTTTCCTTGCTATACACTACACAGCCCATGTAGATTTAGCTTTCAGATCGGTTGTACATATTAGTCGTGACGTAAGTTATGGATGATTATTACGTGCATTACATGCAAATGGCGCTTCATGGTTTTTTATCTGTATTTACTTCCACATCGGGCGAGGTATTTACTATGGATCCTATCTATACCAACATACCTGAAATATTGGAGTAATTTTACTTTTTTTAACAATGGGGACTGCCTTCTTAGGTTATGTGCTTCCTTGAGGACAAATGTCATTTTGAGGTGCTACTGTGATTACAAACCTTCTTTCTGCTGTTCCTTACGTAGGAAAAATATTAGTAGAATGAGTATGAGGAGGGTTTGCAGTGGATAATGCCACTCTAACTCGCTTTTTTACATTACATTTCCTATTACCGTTTGCTATTGCAGGTATAACTATTTTACACTTATTATTCCTACATGAAACAGGATCTAATAATCCTTTAGGATTAAATAGTGATGGTGAAAAAATTCCATTTCATTCATATTATAGTTTTAAAGATCTTGTCGGTTTTGTCACTTTACTTTTTTTTCTTTCGCTAATCGTTCTTTTTTCTCCACAACTCTTAACAGATCCTGAAAATTTTATTCCAGCTAATCCTCTTGTTACTCCCGTCCATATTCAGCCTGAGTGATATTTTCTATTTGCTTATGCAATTTTGCGGTCTATTCCTAATAAATTAGGAGGAGTATTAGGATTGGTTGGATCAATTGCTGTATTATTCATTATACCTTTAATCCACACAGGAAAATTTCGATCACTAGCTTTTTACCCTTTAAATCAAATTTTGTTTTGATGCTTTGTGGGCATTTTCCTAATCTTAACCTGAATTGGTAGCTGTCCAGTGGAAGCACCTTATGAACAAATTGGTCAGGTTTTTACGGGATTGTACTTCCTTTATTTTGTGCTAAGCCCGCTAGCCCAAATACTATGAGATAATATTTTAGACTACTAAGACCATAGCTACCTCCTGGGGAAGAATTTGTCTTGAAAACAAATCATAAGCGTTCAATTCGCTTGGTGGCTTATACGATTATTACAGCAACTAAGAAATAATTGTCTATCTTTGGCTTACAAGACCAATGCTTTATTTTAAGCTATAGTTGCTTCAAGATATGAGAACATTTTATTTAACATTAATTAGAATATTGGGCTTTTTAGCGGCACTTTTGGCTTTATCTATGCAATATAAACATTTTCTTAGAGTCTTGCTAAGTTTGGAAGCAGCCACTATGAGGTTATTCATTATGCTTTTTTCGCTTATAAATAACTTAGCCTATAGTGGACAAGCAGCACTAATTTTGATCACTTTAGGTGCATGTGAAGCGAGATTAGGACTTGCAGTACTGGTTACCATTATTCGATCACAAGGTAATGACTACGTTAGAAGTTTTTCTTCACAAAAATGTTAGGAGTTATTATAGCTTCAGCCACTATTCTTTTGGTACCAAATAATAACATAAGATGATATACAAAAATATGAGCTCTAGCTTTAATTAGAGTGATTTCTTTTTTACACTTATTTAGTACTAATTGAAGTTATGAGATAACAAATTCATTCTTAAATCAGGATTCAATAACATCAGTATTAATTTCTCTTACTTTATGAATTTCTATAATAATATTTCTAGCAAGTCAAAATAGGGTTAAAATAGCAGAAAATAGACCCTTTCAGTTTACAACCATAATTCTTACACTAAATATGATTTTAGTGGTGGCTTTTTATGCTAATAATGTCATACTTTTTTATTTCTTTTTTGAGGCGTCCTTAATTCCTACATTATTATTAATTCTAGGGTGAGGCTATCAACCTGAGCGATTGCAGGCTGGTATATATATAATAATTTACACTGTAGCAGCATCTCTCCCTCTCTTATTAACAATTTTATGAAATATTAGTAGAACAAGTTGCTCGAGAATATTAATAACCTCTACTCTACGCTTAAATTCAAGATTTTTGAATATAGTTTGGGGTAGTAATCTTTTGACTTTACTTATCTTCATAGCTTTTCTTGTGAAGCTACCAATATTTACAGTTCATTTATGGCTCCCTAAAGCTCATGTAGAAGCTCCAGTTGCTGGATCAATGGTCTTAGCCGCTATTTTGCTAAAATTAGGTGGCTATGGTATCCTACGAATATATCAATATTTCAATTTCACAAGATCAAATTTTCTAGTATTAGTTTTTTCCTTAGCTTTGTGAGGGGGAGTTCTAACTAGAATTATCTGTTTTCGTCAGACAGATTTCAAATCTTTAATTGCCTATTCTTCTGTAGGACATATGTCACTAATATTAGCTGGCGCCTTTTCCAATAGTGCTTGAGGGTGATATGGGGCTTTAGTTCTCATAGTATCACACGGCTTTTGCTCTTCAGCTCTTTTTGCTCTAGCAAATTATACATATGAAAAGACACATACACGAAGACTATTTTTGACTAAGGGAATGCTAATACTGTTACCAACTCTTTCTCTTTGATGATTTATATTCGCAATTATAAATATGGCTGCTCCTCCTAGAATTAACTTAATAGGAGAGATCATGATATTTCCAGCCATTATTTTTAGGTCTTCTTACTATGTGACATCCTTAGCTCTTATGAGATTCCTAGCGGCTCTTTACAGCATATATTTGTTTACTTGTAGACAACATGGCGGCAGTCCAAAGTTCGCAAAACCATTTAGAAGATTTAAGTCAGCAGGATATGTGTTAATACTAATACACTGACTCCCTGCTAATTTTTTAATCATTAAAAGAGATCTTATTTTCTTATGGGTTTAATAAAGCTAAGTTAGTTTATTAAAAATACCAGCCTGTGGATCTGGAGAAGAAAACTGATTTCACTTAGCCATGTTTTTTAAGCCTAAGTCTTCTTCTATTAGATCAATAATGTTATTACTATATAGTTTAGTGATTTTCCCCATCACCTTAAGATTTATTGCTCAAGACAAAAGAATTCTTTTTGAGTGAAATATTTTACAGATCAGATCTTGCTCAATAACCTTAATCATTATTTTAGATGCAATTAGGTTAAGCTTTAGAAACACAGTTTGCTTGATTTCAGGATGTGTCATGCTCTTCTCTTCGAGCTATATATCACATGATCCATTCCTGAAACGATTTACTTGATTAGTTATACTGTTCGTAATATCTATAAACCTCTTAGTCTTTATCCCTAGACTTCCCGCCCTTCTTTTAGGCTGGGATGGCCTCGGTATTGTCTCGTTTGCTCTCGTTATCTACTATCAGAACGCAAAATCACTAGCTGCAGGTATACTGACTGTACTAGCTAATCGAATTGGAGACGTCATAATCTTAATTTCAATTGGCCTTCTTGTATTACAAGGTCATTGAAACATTTTGTCCATATGAGACTTTCATATATCCTTTATAGTTATAATTACTATTACTGTAGCTGCAATAACAAAGAGAGCTCAAATTCCCTTCTCAAGGTGACTTCCTGCTGCCATGGCAGCACCAACCCCTGTTTCAGCCTTAGTTCACTCATCTACTCTAGTAACAGCTGGAGTGTTTCTAGTAATTCGATTCTTCCCATTTTTGTCAACCTCAAGAGCCTTTCTAAGAACTCTATTATTTATTTCAGTCCTAACTCTACTAATAGCAGGGCTTGGTGCTAATTTCGAAAATGATTTAAAGAAAGTTATTGCTTTGTCTACACTTAGTCAATTAGGTGTAATAATAATAAGTTTAGGTATAAACATGCCCTATCTAGCATTATTTCATCTTTACACGCATGCTCTTTTTAAGGCACTATTATTTCTCTGCGCTGGAACCATTATTCATAATAGCTCAAACAGTCAAGATATTCGCTCTATGGGGATAATCTTTTGTCAAGCTCCTCTAACTATTACATGCATAAATGTTGCTAATTTATCTCTTTGTGGCGCCCCATTTTTGAGGGGATTTTACTCTAAGGACCTTATCTTAGAGGTAGCTCTTTTTGACCCAACTAACTTGCTCATAGTTATTTTAATTTTTTTAGCTACTGGAATAACGGCAGCCTACTCTCTCCGGCTTTCTTTCTGTTCCTTATGAGGTAGGCTAAAAGCAAACCCATTTCACTCTAAACAGGAAAAAGATGAATATATCAACTGAGCTACTACCATCCTGACGTTGGCCGCTATTGTAGCAGGATTTTTTTTACAGACTATTTTTACTACCTTTAATCCTATACCCTTTGTTCTTCCCTTTAATTATAAAATAGTTACAATCTCTGTAATTATCTCAGGATTATTTTTAGCCAGAGTGTTATGGGCCACCCCTGAAGGAGAGAAAAAAATAACTAAATACAAATTTTTTTTCACAACAATATGATTCTTAGCCCCAATTTCTGCTCAGCCCTTAACTAAAATATCTATAGTCTTCGGCACACAGCTTATAAAGTCCGTAGATCAGGGTTGACTAGAAATTTTAGGAGGGCAAGGTGCAACAATGACAATATCTGAATTAGCAACTAGTAATCAGAACCTACAGATTAAATCTTTTAATTTCTTTATTTTGCTAATACTTAGAAGAGTAGTGCTACTTCTTCTTAGACTCTCGACAATCACGGCTTAGTAGCCCACAAATCGTAACCGACACAAGAGTTGTATCGCTTAAATAGCTTATATTCAAGAGCATGGCACTGAAGATGCCAAGGAGGCGGCTATCGCCTTTGAGCAGACAGCGCT